GTTAGCGTAGCTTAACTAAAGCATAACACTGAAGATGTTAAGACGGACCCTAGAAAGGTCCCGCAGACACAAAGGTTTGGTCCTGACTTTACTATCAACTTTAGCTAAACTTACACATGCAAGTCTCCGCGCCCCTGTGAGAATGCCCATAGTTCTCTGCCCGAAAACAAGGAGCTGGTATCAGGCACACACCTAACTTTAGCCCATGACACCTTGCTTAGCCACACCCTCAAGGGAATTCAGCAGTGATAGATATTAAGCCCTAAGTGAAAACTTGACTTAGTTAAAGCTAAGAGGGCCGGTAAAACTCGTGCCAGCCACCGCGGTTATACGAGAGGCCCAAGTTGACAGATACCGGCGTAAAGCGTGGTTAGGAAAAACTTCTTCACTAAAGCCGAATGCCCTCAGAACCGTCATACGTTCCCGAAGGTAAGAAGCCCCATCACGAAAGTGGCTTTACACTCCCCGACCCCACGAAAGCTGTGAAACAAACTGGGATTAGAGACCCCACTATGCCCAGCCCTAAACTTTGATAGCACTTTACACCCGCTATCCGCCAGGGAACTACGAGCATTAGCTTAAAACCCAAAGGACTTGGCGGTGCTTTAGACCCACCTAGAGGAGCCTGTTCTAGAACCGATAACCCCCGTTCAACCTCACCCTCTCTTGTCATTTCCGCCTATATACCGCCGTCGTCAGCTTACCCTGTGAAGGAACTATAGTAAGCAAAACTAGTAAAACCCAAAACGCCAGGTCGAGGTGTAGCATATGAGAGGGGAAGAAATGGGCTACATTCCCTACCCCAGGGAACACGAACAATATGATGAAAAGCACATTAGAAGGAGGATTTAGCAGTAAGCAAAAAATAGAGTGTTTTGCTGAAACCGGCCCTGAAGCGCGCACACACCGCCCGTCACTCTCTCCGAACCAACAACTTTCCCAAATTTATAATACACTTTTCCGGTAAAGGGAGCAAGTCGTAACATGGTAAGTGTACCGGAAGGTGTACTTGGAAAAATCAGGACGTAGCTAAGACAGCAAAGCATCTCCCTTACACTGAGAAGTCACCCGTGCAAATCGAGTCGCCCTGACGCCCAACAGCTAGCTCACCCCAAAACACCCAACAAATTACCCATTCATACCCCTAAAAATACCCACATATTTTAAACAAACCATTTTTCCCCCTAAGTATGGGCGACAGAAAAGGACCTCAGAAGCAATAGAGAAAGTACCGCAAGGGAAAGCTGAAAGAGAAATGAAACAACCCAGTAAAGCACTAAAAAGCAGAGACTTCCCCTCGTACCTTTTGCATCATGATTTAGCAAGAAACACCTAAGCAAAAAGAATTATAGTTTAATTTCCCGAAACTAAGTGAGCTACTCCAAGACAGCCTAATTACAGGGCAACCCCGTCTCTGTGGCAAAAGAGTGGGAAGAGCTTCGAGTAGAGGTGACAGACCTACCGAACTTAGTTATAGCTGGTTGCCTGAGAACCGAATAGAAGTTCAACCCTTTAAATTCTTTAATTACCCTCGGCCTATTGCCCCCTACAAATTAAAAGAAGTTAAAGGAGTTAATCAAAGGGGGTACAGCCCCTTTGAAACAAGACACAACTTTCCCAGCTGGGTAAAGATCATAACAAACTTAAGGTACATGCCCAAGTGGGCTTAAAAGCAGCCACCTATTATAGAAAGCGTCAAAGCTCAAGCATTTATACTTTCCCCCAATACCGACAACACCATCTTAACCCGCTTAACCCTATCAGGCTACTCCATTCATCCATGGAGGAAACTATGCTAATATGAGTAATAAGAAAGACCCCCGTCTTTCTCCCCGCACAAGTGTACATCGGAACGAACTAACACCGAAAATTAACGGCCCCAAAACAAAGAGGGAACCGGACAAAAAACAAACAACCAGAAACCATCCAACCCATCTACCGTTAACCCTACACCGGAGTGCTTCCTTAAGGAAAGACAAAAAGAGAAAGAAGGAACTCGGCAAACATAAGCCTCGCCTGTTTACCAAAAACATCGCCTCTTGAAACACCCAACATAAGAGGTCCCGCCTGCCCTGTGACTATATGTTTAACGGCCGCGGTATTTTGACCGTGCAAAGGTAGCGCAATCACTTGTCTTTTAAAATGAAGACCCGTATGAATGGCAAAACGAGGGCTTAACTGTCTCCTTTCTCCCGTCAATGAAATTGATCTTCCCGTGCAGAAGCGGGAATACACCCATAAGACGAGAAGACCCTATGGAGCTTCAGGCACCAGAACAGACTATGTCAAGCACCCTAACACAAAAGACAAAACTAATTAGACCCTGCTCCACATGCCTTTGGTTGGGGCGACCGCGGGGAAACGAAAAACCCCCATGCAGACTGGGAGCACAACCCCTCCTACAACCCAGAGTTACAACTCTAAGAAACAGAACCTCTGACTAAAAAGATCCGGCTATTCAAGCCGATCAACGGACCGAGTTACCCTAGGGATAACAGCGCAATCCCCTTCTAGAGCCCATATCGACAAGGGGGTTTACGACCTCGATGTTGGATCAGGACATCCTATTGGTGCAGCCGCTATTAAGGGTTCGTTTGTTCAACGATTAAAGTCCTACGTGATCTGAGTTCAGACCGGAGTAATCCAGGTCAGTTTCTATCTATGACATAATCTTTTCTAGTACGAAAGGACCGAAAAGAAAAGGCCCATGTTCCCAACACGCCTTACCCTTACCTAATGAAAGCAACTTAAATAGATAAAAGGGTATACTTCCCCAAACTTAAGAGAACAGTTTGTTACGGTGGCAGAGCCCGGTTAATGCAAAAGACCTAAGCCCTTTTCACGGAGGTTCAAGTCCTCCCCTTAACTATGATCCCAACACTAATCACCTCCATTCTCAACCCCCTCATTCTCATTATCTTTATCCTTCTAGCAGTTGCCCTCCTTACACTAGCCGAACGAAAAGTTCTTGGCTACATACAACTACGCAAAGGCCCTAACATTGTAGGGCCCTACGGCCTTCTTCAACCAATTGCCGATGGAGTAAAACTGTTTATTAAAGAGCCCGTACGCCCCTCCACCTCCTCCCCAATCCTCTTTCTACTTACCCCTGCATTAGCCCTCACCCTTGCACTAACCCTCTGAACTCCCATACCTCTACCTTTTCCTATAGCAGACCTCAACCTCGGAATCCTATTTATTCTTGCCCTATCAAGTCTGGCAGTCTATTCAATCCTCGGGTCTGGTTGAGCCTCAAATTCAAAATATGCCCTTATTGGTGCCCTACGGGCTGTTGCCCAAACCGTTTCATACGAAGTTAGCCTAGGACTAATCCTCCTCAATGCTATTATCTTTACAGGGGGCTTTACTCTCCAAACATTCAGCACCGCCCAAGAAAGCACTTGACTCATTCTCCCCGCCTGACCCTTAGCCGCAATATGATACATTTCTACCCTAGCAGAAACTAACCGAACACCTTTCGACCTAACCGAAGGTGAATCCGAGCTAGTCTCTGGCTTCAACGTAGAATACGCCGGGGGCCCTTTCGCCTTATTTTCCCTCGCTGAATACACTAACATTCTTTTAATGAACACATTATCTGCAACACTCTTCTTAGGTGCCTCCATCTCCCACCTCTCCCCAGAACTAACCACAACCAACCTCATAATTAAAACAACACTTCTGTCAGTCATCTTTCTTTGAATCCGTGCCTCATACCCCCGATTTCGTTACGATCAACTAATGCATTTAATTTGAAAAAACTTCCTCCCCCTCACCCTCGCCCTAGTAATCTGACACCTTTCACTCCCCATCACATTAGCAGGACTTCCCCCTCAACTATAACCGGAGCCGTGCCTGAATTAAAGGACCACTTTGATAGAGTGAATCATGAGGGTTAAAGCCCCTCCCGCTCCTTAGAAAGAAGGGATTCGAACCCTATCTGAAGAGATCAAAACTCTTAGTGCTTCCACTACACCACTTCCTAGTAAAGTCAGCTAAATAAGCTTTTGGGCCCATACCCCAAAAATGTTGGTTAAACCCCTTCCTTTACTAATGAACCCCTACATCTTAATAATTCTTCTTTTTGGTTTAGGCTTAGGAACTACAATTACTTTTGCAAGTTCCCATTGACTACTTGCTTGAATAGGACTTGAAATCAACACTCTCGCTATTATTCCCCTGATAGCACAACACCACCACCCCCGAGCAGTCGAAGCCACAACAAAATACTTTCTTGTTCAAGCTACCGCTGCATCCACCCTACTATTTGCCAGCATTACTAACGCCTGACTTACAGGCGAATGATTCATTAATCACCTCTCCCACCCTCTTCCCCTCACCATAATCACTCTCGCCCTAGCATTAAAACTAGGTCTAGCCCCACTTCACACTTGACTCCCCGAAATCCTCCAAGGACTTGACCTCACCACCGGGCTTATCCTATCTACCTGACAAAAACTAGCTCCCCTCATCCTCCTCTACCAAATCTTTCCCGCAAACCAAAACTTATTAATCCTTCTAGCCCTCATTTCAACCCTAATAGGAGGATGAGGAGGCCTAAACCAAACCCAACTACGTAAAATCCTAGCATATTCATCCATTGCACACCTAGGATGAATAATTCTCGTCCTACAATTCTCATCCTCCCTTACACTCCTTGCCCTAATCACATATCTTATTATAACAACCTCCGCATTTCTGACCTTCAAACTAAACAAATCAACCAATATTAACATACTCGCAACCTCCTGAACAAAAGCCCCCGCCCTAACCGCCCTCACACCCCTAATTCTCCTTTCACTAGGAGGACTCCCTCCCCTTACAGGATTTATACCAAAATGACTTATTCTCCAAGAACTGACCAAACAAGACTTAGCCCCCGCTGCCACCTTAGCAGCCCTCACAGCACTCCTCAGCTTATACTTTTACCTCCGCCTATCATACGCGATAGCCCTAACTATCTCCCCCAACAACACCACAGGCACCACCCCCTGACGCCTTCCCTCACTTCAACCCACACTCCCCCTAGCCATTTCAACCTCCCTAACCATTTGCCTCCTCCCACTAACCCCAGCCATCTCCGCATTACTAACTACTTAGGGATTTAGGATAGTAAATCCAGACCAAGGGCCTTCAAAGCCCTAAGCGGGAGTGAAAATCTCCCAATCCCTGATAAGACTTGCGGGACATTACCCCACATCTCCTGCATGCAAAACAGACACTTTAATTAAGCTAAAGCCTTACTAGACAGGAAGGCCTCGATCCTCCAAACTCTTAGTTAACAGCTAAGCGCTCAAACCAGCGAGCATCTGTCTACCTTTCCCCGCCTAACCTCAAAAAATAGGCGGGGAAAGCCCCGGCAAGCGCTAACCTGCGTCTTTAGATTTGCAATCTAATATGAAAATACACCTCGAGGCTTGGTGGGAAGAGGAGTTTAACCTCTGTCTATGGGGCTACAATCCACCGCTTGGCTCTCAGCCATCCTACCTGTGGCAATCACACGTTGATTCTTCTCAACTAATCACAAAGACATCGGCACCCTTTATTTAGTATTTGGTGCTTGAGCCGGAATAGTGGGGACCGCACTCAGCCTACTTATTCGAGCAGAACTAAGCCAACCGGGCTCTCTCCTGGGAGACGATCAAATTTATAACGTAATTGTTACTGCCCATGCCTTTGTAATAATTTTCTTTATAGTTATACCCATCATAATCGGAGGCTTTGGAAACTGACTTATTCCCCTAATGATTGGAGCTCCAGACATAGCCTTCCCACGAATAAACAACATAAGTTTCTGACTCCTCCCTCCCTCCTTCCTCCTCCTCTTGGCCTCATCAGGTGTTGAAGCTGGTGCTGGAACAGGATGAACTGTTTACCCACCTTTGGCGGGTAACTTAGCACACGCTGGCCCATCCGTTGATCTAACTATTTTTTCACTACACTTAGCCGGTGTATCCTCAATTCTTGGGGCAATTAACTTCATCACTACAATCATTAATATAAAACCCCCAGCCGTCTCTCAATACCAAACACCCCTATTTGTATGAGCCCTTCTTATCACTGCCGTACTTCTCCTGCTTTCCCTCCCCGTTCTCGCTGCTGGCATCACTATACTTTTAACTGACCGCAATCTGAACACAACCTTCTTCGATCCAGCAGGAGGAGGAGACCCCATTCTTTATCAACACCTATTCTGATTCTTTGGCCACCCAGAAGTTTACATTCTAATCCTTCCAGGATTTGGGATAATTTCCCACATTGTTGCGTACTATGCTGGTAAAAAAGAACCCTTTGGATTTATAGGAATAGTCTGGGCCATAGTCTCTATCGGCTTCCTAGGCTTTATTGTTTGAGCCCATCACATATTTACTGTTGGGATGGACGTAGACACACGGGCTTACTTTACCTCTGCCACAATAATTATTGCTATCCCCACCGGAGTAAAAGTCTTTAGCTGGTTAGCCACGCTTCACGGTGGAACTATCAAATGAGAAACACCCTTTCTCTGAGCATTAGGCTTCATTTTCTTATTCACAGTAGGAGGCCTGACAGGTATTGTCCTAGCCAACTCATCCTTAGACATTATACTCCACGATACATACTATGTAGTTGCCCACTTCCACTATGTCCTCTCAATAGGCGCTGTCTTTGCAATCATGGCCGGGTTTGTACACTGATTTCCCCTATTTTCAGGTTATACACTTCACCCCTCATGAACTAAAATCCACTTCCTAGTAATATTTGTGGGAGTTAACCTCACCTTCTTCCCACAACACTTCCTCGGACTTGCAGGCATGCCTCGTCGATACTCTGATTACCCAGACGCCTACACCCTTTGAAATACAGTCTCTTCCATCGGCTCTATAATTTCCCTGGTAGGAGTCATCTTCTTCTTATTCATTATTTGAGAAGCCTTCGTCGCTAAACGAGAAGTCCTTTCAGTTGAACTCACACCAACAAACGTCGAATGACTTCACGGCTGCCCACCACCTTACCACACCTTTGAAGAACCTGCATTTGTTCAAGTACAACGAGCCTAGCTCCATAAAAACCCCACTTCTTCAACCACTAAAATCCTCAACTCCGAGAAAGGAAGGAATTGAACCTCCATAAATTGGTTTCAAGCCAATCACATAACCACTCTGCCACTTTCTTTATAAAACACTAGTAAAACAGAAATTACACCACCTTGTCAAGGTAGAATTGTGGGTTAAAACCCCACGTGTTTTACACTAATGGCACATCCCTCCCAACTAGGATTTCAAGATGCAGCTTCCCCTGTGATAGAAGAACTTCTTCACTTCCACGACCACGCCTTAATAATTGTGTCCCTAATCAGCGCCTTCGTACTTTATATTATTGTAGCTTTAGTAACCGCTAAAGTCTCCAATAAATTTATACTAGACTCCGAAGAAATCGAAATCATTTGAACCCTCCTCCCCGCCATCATCCTAACTCTCATTGCATTACCCTCCCTACGAATTCTCTATCTCATAGATGAAATTAACGCTCCCCACCTCACAATCAAAGCCATAGGCCACCAATGATACTGAAGCTACGAATACACCGACTACGAAGACCTTGCTTTCGACTCGTACATGATCCCTACACAAGACCTAACTCCCGGACAGTTCCGCCTCCTAGAAGCCGACCACCGAATGGTAGTTCCAGTTGAATCCCCCATCCGAGTCTTAGTATCAGCCGAAGACGTCCTTCACTCCTGAGCAGTCCCAAGTCTTGGGGTAAAAATAGACGCTGTCCCCGGACGTCTAAATCAACTAGCCTTCATTGCATCTCGTACTGGAGTTTTCTACGGGCAATGCTCCGAAATCTGCGGTGCAAACCACAGCTTTATACCAATTGTAGTAGAAGCAGTTCCTTTAGAACATTTTGAAAACTGATCATCCTTAATACTTGAAGACGCTTCGCTAAGAAGCTAAACTGGGCACAGCGTTAGCCTTTTAAGCTAAAGATCGGTGACTCCCAACCACCCTTAGCGAAATGCCACAACTCAACCCTGCACCTTGATTCGCCATCCTAGTCTTCTCCTGATTAGTCTTCCTAACAGTTATTCCACCAAAAGTCCTCGCACACTCTTTCCCAAATGAGCCCGCCCCTAAAAGCACAGAAAAACCCGAAACAGAGCCCTGAAACTGACCATGACACTAAGCTTCTTTGACCAATTCATGAGCCCCACATACCTAGGTGTCCCACTCATTGCTTTAGCCCTAACTCTGCCCTGAGTTTTATTTCCCAAGCCTTCTCCCCGTTGATTAAATAACCGCCTTCTCACCCTTCAAGGATGATTTATTAATCGCTTCACCCAACAAATCTTTCAATCCTTAAGCTTAGGCGGCCACAAATGAGCTGTCTTATTAACCTCAATAATATTATTTCTTATTACACTAAACATTTTAGGATTATTACCCTACACTTTTACACCCACCACACAACTCTCCCTTAACATAGCATTCGCCGTCCCTCTCTGATTAGCCACAGTAATTATTGGCATACGAAACCAACCTACCCACGCACTAGGTCACCTTTTACCAGAAGGAACCCCAACCCCCCTAATCCCTGTCCTCATCATTATCGAAACGATTAGCCTGTTTATCCGACCACTAGCCTTAGGTGTTCGACTGACAGCAAATTTAACTGCTGGCCATCTCCTGATTCAATTAATCGCCACAGCTGCATTTGTTCTCCTCCCACTTATACCTGTTGTTGCATTACTGACAGCCACTGTCCTATTTTTACTAACATTATTAGAGGTAGCTGTAGCCATAATTCAAGCTTATGTATTTGTCCTCCTCTTAAGCCTCTACCTACAAGAAAACGTCTAATGGCCCATCAAGCGCACGCATACCACATAGTAGACCCCAGTCCATGGCCCCTCACAGGGGCAGCAGCTGCCTTCCTTATAACATCCGGTTTAGCAATCTGAATACATTTTCACAACACAACATTAATATCTTTAGGCCTAGTACTCCTCCTTCTGACAATAATCCAATGATGACGAGACATCATCCGAGAAGGTACTTTTCAAGGACACCACACACCACCTGTCCAAAAAGGTCTTCGCTACGGCATAATCCTATTTATTTCCTCAGAAGTCTTTTTCTTTCTAGGATTTTTCTGAGCATTCTACCACTCAAGTCTTTCCCCGACACCCGAACTTGGAGGATCCTGACCCCCCACAGGCATCACAACCCTAAACCCATTCGAAGTTCCTCTTCTAAATACAGCTGTCCTTCTAGCCTCTGGAGTCACAGTTACCTGAGCCCACCATAGCATCATGGAAGGTAACCGAAAAGAAGCAATCCAAGCCCTCGCCCTAACAATCCTCCTAGGTCTTTATTTTACACTTCTCCAAGCAATAGAATACTATGAAGCCCCATTTACAATCGCAGACGGAGTATACGGTTCAACATTTTTCGTCGCCACCGGCTTTCACGGCCTTCACGTCATTATTGGCTCTTCCTTTTTAGCCATCTGCCTACTACGACAAATCCAATACCACTTCACATCCGAGCATCACTTCGGATTCGAAGCCGCTGCTTGATACTGACACTTTGTAGACGTTGTTTGACTATTCCTCTACATCTCAATCTACTGATGAGGCTCATATCTTTCTAGTATTAAACTAGTACATGTGACTTCCAATCACCTAGTCTTGGTTAAACTCCAAGGAAAGATAATGAATTTAATCACAACAACAATCGCCATCTCCATTGCACTTACTACTATTATAACCATTGTTGCCTTTTGACTTCCCCAAATAAACCCGGACTATGAAAAACTCTCACCCTACGAATGTGGCTTTGACCCCTTAGGATCAGCCCGCCTACCATTTTCACTCCGATTTTTTCTAGTCGCTATTCTCTTCCTCCTCTTTGATCTAGAAATCGCCCTCCTTCTTCCACTCCCCTGAGGAGACCAACTATCCTCTCCCTTAATAACATTTATCTGAGCCCTGGCTATCCTCGTTCTACTTACCCTCGGCCTAATTTACGAATGAATCCAAGGAGGCCTTGAATGAGCTGAATAGGTCGTTAGTTTAAGAAAAACCCTTGATTTCGGCTCAAGAACTTGTGGTTAAAGTCCACAACCACCTAATGACCCCCACCCACTTCGTCTTCTCCTCAATATTTATACTAGGACTGGCAGGCCTAGCATTTCATCGAACCCACCTTCTTTCCGCCCTCTTATGTTTAGAAGGCATAATATTATCCTTATTCATCGCCCTTTCTCTCTGAACTCTCCAACTAAACTCCACTAACTTCTCAGCCGCCCCAATACTTCTACTAGCATTCTCTGCATGCGAAGCAAGTGCAGGTCTCGCCCTCCTAGTCGCCACTGCCCGTACCCATGGCACTGACCGACTCCAAAGCCTTAATCTCCTACAATGCTAAAAATCCTTATCCCCACTATTATGCTTATTCCAACTACCTGAGCCATTCCCGCCAAATGACTCTGATCCACCACACTAGCTTACAGCTTAACTATCTCCCTCATCAGCCTCACTTGATTAAAATCAACAATAGAAGCAGGCTGATCCTTCTTAAACCCCTACATAGCAACCGATCCCCTCTCAACCCCCCTGCTAGCCCTAACCTGCTGACTTCTCCCCTTAATAATCCTCGCAAGCCAACACCATACATCCTCAGAACCCACTAATCGACAACGAATATACATTACACTACTTACATCCTTACAAATCTTCCTAATTCTAGCTTTCAGTGCCACCGAACTCCTCATATTTTACATTATATTTGAAGCCACCTTAATCCCTACCCTCATTATTATTACCCGATGAGGCAACCAAACAGAACGCCTAAACGCAGGCACATACTTCTTATTTTATACCCTTGCAGGCTCCCTCCCCCTCCTCGTTGCCCTTCTCCTTCTACAAAATGGATCTGGAACTCTCTCCCTTTTAACCCTCCAATTCACCCCCTTCACACATCTCGCCTCTTTCGCAGACAAACTATGATGAGCCGGCTGCCTACTAGCATTTCTAGTAAAAATGCCCCTTTACGGGGCCCATCTCTGACTTCCCAAAGCTCACGTTGAAGCCCCAATCGCAGGCTCTATAGTCCTGGCTGCCGTCCTACTAAAACTTGGCGGATACGGAATAATACGAATGATGATCATGCTAGAACCTCTCACCAAAGAACTTTGCTACCCCTTTATTATCCTTGCCCTCTGAGGAGTGATCATAACAGGTTCAATCTGTCTGCGCCAAACTGACCTAAAATCCCTAATCGCCTACTCATCCGTCAGCCACATGGGCCTTGTAGCAGCTGGAATCCTAATTCAAACCCCATGAGGTTTCTCTGGCGCTCTTATTCTTATAATTGCCCACGGACTAACCTCCTCCGCCCTCTTCTGCCTAGCTAACACAAACTATGAACGAACCCATAGCCGAACCCTAGTCTTAGCCCGAGGTCTTCAAATAATTCTGCCTCTAATAACCGCCTGATGATTCATCGCTAGCCTTGCCAATCTCGCCCTCCCTCCCTTGCCCAACCTAATAGGAGAACTAATAATTATTACCTCACTATTCAACTGGTCCTGATGAACAATTGCACTAACAGGAGTAGGAACCCTAATCACCGCCGGCTATTCACTTTACATATTCTTAATGACTCAACGAGGGCCCCTCCCTCCCCACATCCTCGCTTTAGACCCAACTCACTCCCGAGAGCACCTACTAATAACACTTCACTTTCTTCCCCTCCTACTCTTAATCGCCAAACCCGAACTAATTTGAGGCTGAACATTCTGTAGATATAGTTTAATAAAAATATTAGATTGTGATTCTAAAGACAGAGGTTAAAACCCCCTTATCCACCGAGAGAGGCTCGTAGCAACAAAAACTGCTAATTTTTGCCCCCTTGGTTAAACTCCTAGGCTCACTCGTAACCGCTTCTAAAGGATAACAGCTCATCCATTGGTCTTAGGAACCAAAAACTCTTGGTGCAAATCCAAGTAGCAGCTATGCACCACACCCCAATCATCATAGCATCCAGCCTAATCACAATCTTTTTTCTACTTATATATCCCATCTTCACAACTCTAACCCCCGAACCATCTTCCCCCAACTGAGCACTTAATAAAGTAAAGACAGCTGTAAAAATAGCTTTCTTTGTTAGCCTTCTCCCATTATCCTTATTTCTCCATGAAGGAGCCGAAGCTATCATTACCAGCTGAAACTGAATAAACACCCTAACCTTTGACACCAACATTAGTCTTAAATTTGACATCTACTCAATCATCTTCACCCCCATTGCCCTGTACGTTACTTGGTCCATTCTCGAATTTGCCTCCTGATACATACATGCCGACCCTTACATAAACCGCTTTTTCAAGTACCTCCTAATTTTCCTCATTGCCATAATCATTCTAGTTACAGCAAACAACATATTTCAACTTTTTATCGGCTGAGAAGGAGTAGGAATCATGTCATTCCTACTCATTGGCTGATGATATGGACGAACCGATGCAAACACTGCAGCCCTTCAAGCAGTAATTTATAATCGAGTCGGAGACATCGGTTTAATTTTTGCCATAGCATGAATCGCAACAAACCTCAACTCCTGAGAACTTCAACAAGTATTTTCCACCGCCAAAGACTTAGACCTTACCTTTCCCCTCCTAGGCCTTATCATTGCAGCCACTGGCAAATCAGCCCAATTTGGCCTTCACCCTTGACTCCCTTCCGCCATAGAAGGTCCTACGCCGGTCTCTGCCCTACTACACTCGAGCACCATGGTCGTAGCAGGCATTTTTCTATTAATCCGCATAAGCCCCCTGCTGGAAAATAATCAAACTGCCCTCACCATTTGCCTCTGTCTAGGCGCCATCACCACACTCTTCACAGCAACCTGCGCCCTTACCCAAAATGATATCAAAAAAATCGTCGCTTTTTCAACATCAAGCCAACTTGGCCTCATAATAGTCACTATTGGACTTAACCAGCCTCAACTTGCCTTCCTCCATATCTGCACACATGCCTTCTTTAAAGCAATGCTTTTCCTCTGCTCTGGCTCCATCATCCACAGCCTAAACGACGAACAAGATATCCGAAAGATAGGAGGCATACACCACCTTTCCCCATTCACATCCTCCTGCCTAACCATTGGAAGCCTAGCCCTCACAGGCACTCCCTTCCTAGCAGGCTTCTTTTCTAAAGACGCCATTATTGAAGCCCTCAACACATCCTACCTAAACGCCTGAGCCCTTGCCCTCACCCTACTGGCCACCTCATTTACAGCTGTTTACAGCCTTCGTGTAATTTTCTTCGTATCAATAGGCCATCCTCGATTTAATCCCCTATCCCCCATCAACGAGAATAACCCCACAGTAATCAATCCTATTAAACGACTAGCCTGAGGCAGCATTATCGCCGGCCTTTTAATTACCTCCAACATCACCCCCCTAAAAACACCCATCATATCAATGCCTCTCCTCCTAAAAACAGCCGCCCTAGCTGTAACCATTATTGGACTACTTACTGCCTTAGAACTAGCCTCCCTAACCGCTAAACAACTCAAACCCTCACCAAACCTTCCCCTTCACCACTTCTCCAATATACTAGGTTTTTATCCTTCAGTAATGCACCGCCTTGCCCCCAAACTAAATCTTCTGCTAGGCCAAACCATTGCCACCCAAATAGTTGACCAAACCTGACTAGAGAAAGTAGGCCCCAAAGCAATTTACTCCATTAACTCCCCATTAATCACAACAACTGACAACATCCAACAAGGAATAGTCAAAACTTACCTTTCCCTCTTTTTCTTCACCTTCACCCTGGCGATACTTTTCCTCTTTTACTAAACAGCCCGAAGAGCCCCACGATTTAACCCACGAGTCAACTCCAACACCACAAACAACGTCAACAACAACACCCACGCCCCCAGAACTAACATTCCCCCTCCTACAGAATACACCAATGCCACCCCTTCAACATCCCCCCGAAACACAGAAAACTCACTAAATTCATCCGCCGAAACCCAAAACCCCTCGTATCACCCTCCCCAAAACATGCCTGCTGTTACCATCACCCCCACAATATAAACCAACATTACACCCAAAACAGACCAACTTCCCCAACCCTTCGGATAAGGTTCAGCAGCAAGTGCTGCCGAATACGCAAACACAGCCAACATTCCCCCTAAATAAATCAAAAACAGAATTAAAGATAAAAAAGACCCCCCATGCCCCACCAAAACCCCACACCCCACACCAGCTACCCCTACCAACCCCAAAGCTGCAAAATATGGTGAAGGATTAGATGCAACCGCTACTAACCCCAATACTAAACAAAATAAAAATACAAGCATTATATAAGCCATAGTTTCTGCTAGGATTCTAACCAAGACCAATGACTTGAAAAACCACCGTTGTAATTCAACTACAAAAACTCCTAATGGCCAACCTTCGAAAAACCCACCCACTCCTCAAAATCGCAAATGATGCACTAGTTGATCTTCCCGCACCCTCCAACATCTCCGTCTGATGAAACTTCGGCTCCCTTCTAGGACTCTGCCTTGCCGCCCAAATCCTCACAGGCCTCTTCCTTGCAATACATTACACTTCTGACATCGCCACAGCCTTTTCATCCGTTGCCCACATTTGCCGAGACGTAAACTACGGCTGACTCATCCGAAGCATACATGCTAACGGCGCATCCTTTTTCTTCATCTGCATCTACCTTCACATTGGACGTGGACTTTACTACGGCTCATACCTTTACAAAGAAACATGAAACATTGGAGTCATCCTTCTTTTGCTAGTTATAATAACCGCATTCGTAGGCTACGTCCTCCCCTGAGGCCAAATATCATTCTGAGGAGCCACCGTCATCACCAACCTACTCTCTGCAGTCCCCTACATTGGCAACTCCTTAGTCCAATGAATTTGAGGCGGCTTCTCAGTAGATAACGCCACTCTAACCCGATTCTTTGCCTTCCACTTTCTCTTTCCATTTGTAATCGCTGCTATAACAATAATTCACCTAATCTTCCTTCACGAAACCGGATCAACCAATCCCACCGGTTTAAATTCAGACGCAGACAAAATCTCCTTCCACCCCTACTTCTCCTATAAAGACCTTCTAGGCTTTGCAATCCTCCTTATTGCCCTAATTACCCTAGCACTCTTCTCCCCCAATCTTCTAGGAGACCCAGACAACTTCACCCCCGCAAACCCCCTAGTCACCCCTCCCCATATTAAACCCGAGTGATACTTCTTATTCGCCTACGCCATTCTCCGATCCATTCCCAATAAACTCGGAGGTGTCCTCGCACTCCTCTTTTCCATCCTCATCCTCATACTTGTCCCTGTTCTCCATACATCAAAACAACGAGCTCTCACTTTCCGACCATTTTCCCAATTTTTATTTTGACTACTAGTTGCAAACGTGGCCATTCTAACTTGAATTGGAGGCATACCCGTTGAACATCCATTCATTATCATCGGCCAAATCGCATCCTTCCTTTACTTCTTCATTTTCCTTATTCTAGTTCCCACCACCGGACTACTAGAAAACAAAATACTCGAATGACAATGCAGTAGTAACTCAGCGCCAGAGTGCCGGTCTTGTAAACCGGACGCCGAAGGTTAAAATCCTTCCTACCGCTAATCAAAGAAAGAGGATTTTAACCCCCGCCCCTAACTCCCAAAGCTAGGATTCTAAACTAAACTATTCTTTGCCCGAGCTCTGCCAATAATAACAATTTTGTACATATATGTAAATACACCATATATTTATATTAACCATTTTCCTTGAATGTAATACATTTAATTAAGCAAGACATCGAACTTATTTATTCACATTCATTCATCAACTAGTTAAAGAAATAATTACATTTACATAAAATTCTTAAAAAAACAAAAATTGACAGAAAAAAGACGATAGTTTAAGACCGAACACAAATCTCCATAAGTTAAGTTATACCAAGTCCCCAACATCCCGTCAATTTAACCATTTTAATGTAGTAAGAGCCCACCATCAGTTGATTCCTTAATGATCACGGTTCTTGAAGGTCAGGGACAGAAATTGTGGGGGTTTCACCTAGTGAACTATTCCTGGCATCTGGTTCCTATTTCAGGTCCATTAATTGAAATCATTCCTCATTCTTTCCTTGACGCTGGCATAAGTTAATGTTGATAATACATACTCCTCGTTACCCACCAAGCCGAGCATTCTTTCCAGCGGGCAAGGGGTTCTCTTTTTTTTTTTCCTTTTCACCTGGCATCTCACAGTGCAGAGCTAAAGCTAGTAAATAAGGTGGAACTCATTTTCTGTTTGCAGGGAAAAAAGATTCATGATTAAAAGATATTCCTTTAAGAATTGCATAACTGATATCAAGAGCATAAAGTACTAGTAGAAACTCCTAAGATATCTGTCACACCCCCCGTTTCTTCGCGCCTAAACCCCCCCTACCCCCCCAAAACTCCTAAGATACCTAACACTTCTGTAAACCCCCCGGAAACAGAAAAGTATCAAGAAGCCTTTCTTGTCAAACCAATGTGTATTTATTATATTATTACAATATTGCACAT